TTCTTTTTAGAAATTGGATGGGTAAAGGGGCAGAATTAAAAGATTATACAGAAGAACAGACAAAAAGAAGAGAGAAACAAGAGGAGAACAAAATAAAGGAAAAAGCGCGGATAGAAATCCCGGAAATTTGGGATGTCGTTCCATTTTCGCAAACAACAAGAAGTTTTATATTATTAATTCAATCGATGCTTAGAAAATATATTATATTACCTTCATTGATAATAGTTAAAAATATTGGGCGTATCTTATTATTCCAACCCCCTGAGTGGTCTGAGGATTTCCAGGAATGGAAGAGAGAAAGGCATGTTAAATGTACCTATAATGGTGTTCAATTATCAGAAAAAGAATTTCCCGAAAATTGGTTAACAGAAGGTATTCAGATAAAAATACTATTTCCCTTCTGTTTGAAACCTTGGTACAGATCTAAGCCTAAATTGCGGCCCTCTTATAGAGGTCTAAAGAAAGAGCAAGAGCAAAAAAAAGATCATTTTTGTTTTTTAACGGCTGGTGGGATGGAAACTGACCTTCCTTTTGGTTCTCCCCGAAAAAAACCTTCCTTTTTTGAGCCCATTTTTAAGGATTTTCTAGTTCTAAGAGTTTTAATAAGAAGAACAAAAAATTTTCTACAAGGCTCAAAAGAAACAAAAAGGGGGTTTATCAAAAACGTTTTATTTCTGTTTCTAAAAAGAATAAAAAAAGAGCTCTCAAAAGTAAATACAACTCTATTATTTAGATTGAAAGAAGTATATGAATCCGGTGAAACTAACCAAGAAAAAGGTTCTATAATCAGCAATCAGACAATTCATGACTCGTTTAATAAAATTAGATCTACAGATTGGACAAATTATTCACTGAGAGAAAAAAAAATTAAAAATCTAACTGATAGAACAAGCACAATCAGAAAGAAAATAAAGAGTATTACAAAAGAAAAAAAAAAAGGAACTCCAGGAATAAATAGTAGTCCTAATAAAACAAGTTATAATGTAGAATCGCCAAAAGATATTTGGCAAATATTAGAAAGAAGAAATACTCGATTAATCTGTAAATTATTAATCTGTAAATTACAGGTTTTTCTAAAAATTTTCATTGAAAAAATATACATAGATATCTTTCTATATATCATTAATATTGCCAGAATGTATACACGACTTGTTCTTGAATCAACAAAAAAAATTATTCAAAAACAAAAATATAAATACATTTACAATAATGAAACAAACCAAGAAACAATTAATAAAACAAATCAAAATACAATTCACTTTATTTCGACTATAAAAAAGTCACTTTCTAATATTAGGAATAGTAAGAAAAATTCACATCTTTTTTTTGACTTATCCTCCTTGTCGCAAGCATATGTATTTTACAAATTATCACAAACCCGAGTTATTAATTTGTATAAGTTAAGATCTGTTCTTGAATATCATGGAACATCTTTTTTTCTTAAGACTGCAATAAAGGATTCTTTTGGAACACAAGGAATATTTCATTCCGAATTAGGGCATACGAAATTTCCAAGTTCTGGAACGAATCAATGGAAAAACTGGTTAAGAGGTCATTATCAATACAATTTATCTCAGATTAGATGGTCTGGATTAATACCACAAAAATGGCGAAATACAATCAATCAACGCCGTATAACTCAAAAAAAAGATTTAATAAAATGGGATTCAAAAGACCGATTACTTCATTACAAAAAACAAAACGATTTTGAAGTATATTCATTACCAAACCCAAATAAAAAAGAGAATTTTAAAAAATACTATGGATATGACCTTTTATCATATAAATCTATTAATTATGAAAGAAAGACAGACTCATATATTATTTATGGATCACCATTGCAAGTAAATAACAACCAAAGAATTTCTTATAATTACACCACACATAAACAAAAATTCTTTGATATACTAGAGGATATTCCTATCAATAATTATCTAGGAAAGGGTGATATTATGTATATAGAAAAAAATCCAGATAGAAAATATTTTGATTGGAAAATTCTCAACTTTTTTCTAAGAGAAAAAGTTGATATTGAGACCTGGATCAAAATGGATCCCAACAGTAATAAAAAAACTAAGATTGGAAGTAAGAATTACCAAAAAATTGATAAAATTCATAAGAACGATCTTTTTTATCTTACGCTTTATCAAGATTTAGAAAAAAATCCGCTCAATCAGAAAAAACACTTTTTTGATTGGATGGAAATGAATGAAGAAATACTAAATCGCCACATATCGAATCTGGAACTTTGGTTCTTCCCAGAATTTGTGCTACTTTATAATGTATACAAAAAAAAACCATGGATTATACCAAGCAAATTACTTCTTTTAAATTTGAATATAAATGAAAATGTTAGTGACAATAAAAACATCAATGGAAAACAAAAATGGAATTTTTTTAGACTATTAAATGAAAAAAAATATTTTGAATTAAAGAATCGAAATCAAGAAGAAAAAGAACCCGCAGACCGAAGATATCTTGGATCAGATGCACAAAACCA